TTAGTTCTAAGCGTTTTAAAAGAATGGTTTCGAAAGGTCTCCAAAGAAAAAACAAGATGGATTAGAAAAATAGTTTTATTTATAAAAAAAATAATCAAAGAGTTTGCAAAAGTAAACTCCATTTTATTATTTGGACGCAAGAAAGTATATGAATCGAATGAAAATAAAAAAGATTCCATAACCATAATCAGTAATAAGATTCTTAGTGAACCGACCATTCGAATTAGATCCATGGATTGGACAAATTATTCACTGACAGAAAAAAAAATGAAAGATCTGGCCGACAGGACAACCACAATAAGAAATCAAATAGAAAGGATCACAAAAGAAAAAAGAACAATATTTCTAACTCCAGATAGAAATGGTAGTCCTAACGAGACAAGTTGTGATGATAAAAGATCTGAATCACAGAAACATATTTGGCAGATATCAAAAAGAAGAAGTGCCTGGTTCATACGTAAATGGCGCTATTTTATTAAAATTTTCAGTGAAAGAATATACATAGATATCTTTCTATGCGCCATTAATATTCCCAGGGTCAATGCACAACTTTTCTTTGAATCAACAAAAAAAATTCTCGATAAATACATTTACAATGATCAAAGAAAGAAAGAAGGAATTGATGAAACAAATCCAAATAAACTAATTTCGATTAGCAAAAAGTATTTTTCTAATATTAGTAATAAGAAATCACGGATTTATTGGGATCTATCTTCCTTGTCCCAAGCATATTTATTTTACAAATTATCACAAACCCAAGTTATTAACAAGTATCGCTTGAAATCTGTACTTCAATATCGCGATCTTTTTCTTAGGGATAGAATAAGGGATTATTTGGGGACACGAGGAATATTTGATTCCAAGTTTAAGAAACTTCCGAATTCTGGAATGGGTGAGTGGAAAAACTGGTTAAGAGGTCATTATCAATACAATTTATCTCAGACTAGATGGTCTAGATTAGTATCAAAAAAATGGCGAGATAGAGTCAATCAACATCGTACGATTCAAAATAAAGACTACAAAAGGGATTCCTATGAAAAAGACCAATTCATTCATTACGAGAAACAAAATGATTCTGTAGTAAATTCATTGCCGAGTCAAAAAGAAAAATTTCAAAAACACTACAGATATGATCTTTTTTCATATAAATATATTAATTATGGAGTTAATTATGGAGATAGTAAAGACTCATACCGATCACCATTACAAGTAAACGAGGACCGAGGGATTCCATATAATTACAACACACCTAAATCCGAATCCGTTTTTGTACTGGGAGGTATAGCTCTTAGTGATTATCTAGAAGAAAAATATATTATTGATAGGGGTAAAAGTAGGGATAAAAAATATTTGGAATGGAAAATTCTCAATTTTTGTCTTAGAAAAAATATCGATATTGAGGCCTGGACCAACATTAATAAAAATACGAAGATCGGGACTAATGATTATCAAATAATTGACAAGAAAAATCCTTTTTATTTGACGACTTATCAAGAAATCAACCCACTCAATCCAAAAAGTTTCTTTTTTGGCCGGATGGGAATGAATCAAGGAATGCTATATCGTCCCATAGCAAATCTAGAGCCTTGGTTCTTCTCAGAATTTGTGCCACTTTATGATGCATATAAGATTAAACCATGGATCATACCAATCAAATTACTTCTTTTCAATTTTGAGGGAAATGAAACCATTAGTGAAAATAAAAACATCAATGGAAATAAAAAAGGAGAACTTCCTATATCATCTAATCAAAAAGATTATCTTGAATTAGAGAATCGAAATCAAGAAGAAAAAGAAGAATTTGGCCAAGGAAATCTTGGGTCAGATACACAAAACCAACAAAAAGATGTTGAAAAAGATTATGCAAAATCAGACATTAAAAAACGTGGAAAGAAAAGACAATCCAAGAGCAACAAGGGAGCAGAACTACAGTTCTTCTTGAAAAGATATTTGCTTTTTCAATTAAGATGGGATGATCCTTTGAATCAAAGAATGATGAATAATGTCAAGGTATATTGTCTCCTGCTTAGACTTATAAATCCAAGGGAAATTGCTATATCCTCTATTCAAAGAGGAGAAATGCGCCTGGATGTAATGTTGATTCAGAAAGATCTAACTCTTACAGAATTGATAAAAAGGGGAATATTGATTATCGAACCGGTCCGTCTGTCTATAAAATGGGATGGGCAATTTATTATGTATCAAACCATAGGCATTTCATTGGTCCATAAGAATAAGCACCAAACTAATCGAAGATACCGAGAAAAAAGATACGTTGATGAGAATTATTTCGATGGATCTATTGCACAACATGGAAAAATGCTTGTGAATAGAGCCGAAAATGATTATGATTTGCTTGTTCCTGAAAATATTCTATCTCCTAGACGTCGCAGAGAATTGAGAATTCTAATCTCCTTCAATTCCGGAAATAGGAATGTTGTGGATAGAAATCTCGTATTTTTCAATGGCAACAACGTAAAGAACTTTGGGCAATTTTTGGACGAGGACAAGCATATTGATACAGATATAAATAAATTCATTCAATTCAAATTGTTCCTTTGGCCTAATTATCGATTAGAAGATTTAGCTTGTATTAATCGCTACTGGTTTGATACCAATAATGGCAGTCGTTTCAGTATGTTAAGGATACATATGTATCCACCACGATTCGGAATTGGTTGATAGTTGGTACATTTCTTATATATCGCGTGTCATATCTGGGATATGTGGGTAGACAGATGTACACACACACGTTGTATTACATTTTGATACATGATACTTATTCAATGACGTATCGATTGGATTGGATCTAGGAATAAATCGGCAGAATATTCTTAGGTCCAAACGTGGGTACGGAAATTTCTTTTACTTTCTATCGAATCAAATTACAATATTTCTGAATTTGATTTGATAGAAAAAAGTAGTAATAAATCTATATTTTTTATTGTATGTACTAGATCGAAATGGCTGGCATTATTATTATTCCTGATCGGGAAAATCCATATCTGTGTAAAAGAAAAAAAAAAGAGAAAGAAAAGAATTATTTTTATGGTCAAAAATTCATTCATCTCGGTTATTCCGCAAGAAGAAAAAAACAAAGGATCTGTTGAATTTCAAGTATTCAGTTTCACCAATAAGATACGGAAACTTACTTCACATTTGGAATTGCACAGAAAAGACTATTCATCTCAGATAGGCCTGCGGAGAATTCTGGGAAAACGTCAACGGCTGCTGGCTTATTTGTCAAAGAAAAATAGAGTACGTTATAAAGAATTAATCGATCAGTTAGGTATTCGGGAGCCAAAAACTCGTTAATTTGAAGATTGTTTGAATTTTTTGATTTATTAGATCTTGGGTTTTGATGAACCTCCTTTCGTTTTCAGCAATTGATGGAATAAGGAATCGGGGAAAAAACATATGAATGTACCGGCTACAAGAAAAGACCTCATGATAGTCAATATGGGTCCTCACCACCCCTCAATGCATGGTGTTCTTCGACTCATCGTTACTCTAGATGGTGAAGATGTTATTGACTGCGAACCTGTATTGGGTTATTTACACAGAGGAATGGAAAAAATTGCAGAAAACCGAACAATTATACAATATCTGCCTTATGTAACACGTTGGGATTATTTAGCCACTATGTTCACAGAAGCAATAACAGTAAATGCACCAGAACAATTAGGAAATATTCAAGTACCTAAAAGAGCTAGCTATATCAGAGTAATCATGCTGGAGCTGAGTCGTATAGCTTCTCATTTGTTATGGCTTGGACCTTTTATGGCGGATATCGGTGCACAGACTCCTTTCTTCTATATTTTCAGAGAAAGGGAATTGCTATATGATCTATTTGAAGCTGCCACAGGTATGCGAATGATGCATAATTATTTCCGTATCGGAGGAGTAGCTGCTGATCTACCTCATGGCTGGATAGATAAATGTTTAGATTTCTGCGATTATTTTTTAACGGGAGTTGTTGAATATCAAAAGCTTATTACGCGGAATCCCATTTTTTTGGAACGAGTTGAAGGGGTGGGCATTATTGGTGGGGAGGAAGCAATAAATTGGGGTTTATCGGGACCAATGCTACGAGCTTCCGGAATCCAATGGGATCTTCGTAAAGTGGATCATTATGAGTGTTACGACGAATTCGATTGGCAAGTGCAATGGCAAAAAGAAGGAGACTCATTAGCTCGTTATTTAGTACGAATCAGTGAAATGACAGAATCTATAAAAATTCTTCAACAAGCTCTGGAAGGAATTCCGGGAGGGCCCTATGAGAATTTAGAAGGTCGACGCTTTGATAGAGAAAGTGATTCCGAATGGAATGATTTTGACTATCGATTCATTAGTAAAAAGCCTTCTCCCACTTTTGAATTGTCGAAACAAGAACTTTATGTGAGAGTAGAAGCTCCAAAGGGAGAATTGGGAATTTTTCTGATAGGAGATAATAGTGTTTTTCCCTGGAGATGGAAAATTCGTCCGCCAGGTTTCATCAATTTGCAAATTCTTCCTCACCTAGTTAAAAGAATGAAATTGGCTGATATCATGACGATACTAGGTAGTATAGATATCATTATGGGGGAAGTTGATCGTTGAAATGATAATTGATACGACAGAAGTGCAAGCTATCAATTCTTTTTCCAGATCGGAATCCTTAAAAGAGGTCTATGACCTCTTATGGTTGCTTGTCCCTATTTTTACTCCTGTATTGGGAATCACAATAGGTGTACTCGTGATTGTGTGGTTAGAAAGAGAAATATCCGCAGGGATACAACAACGTATTGGGCCTGAATATGCCGGCCCCTTGGGAATTCTTCAAGCTCTAGCAGATGGAACCAAACTACTTTTCAAAGAGGATCTTCTACCATCTAGAGGAGATATTCGTTTATTCAGTATTGGGCCGTCTATAGCGGTTATATCAATTCTACTAAGTTATTCAGTAATTCCTTTTGGCTATCGCCTTGTTCTAGCCGATCTCGGTATAGGCGTTTTTTTATGGATCGCTATTTCCAGTATTGCTCCTATTGGACTTCTTATGTCAGGATATGGGTCGAATAATAAATATTCCTTTTCAGGTGGTCTACGGGCTGCTGCTCAATCTATTAGTTATGAAATACCATTAACTCCGTGTGTGTTATCAATATCTCTACGTGTGATTCGTTGGAACATGAACTTTTACCCCTTTCCTTTATTTCTCCTTTATTTCTAGGAAAGGGGTTGAATATATTGAATAGATATTTTTATTTTTTTATTCATCATTCAGGTCGATGAGATAAACCAGATAGTTATATGAGTGAAACAAAACAGCTTATAAATTTGCAGTAATAAAATAGATTCTCATTCCCTATGTACGAGAGTAAGGTGGAAGTAAACATAAGCAGTCGAAACTGTTTACCCCAAGATTGGTTGATTAATCATCATAACTTGAAGCGGGCGCAAAAGATCAACTGTATGTAGTTTCTACTTTTCTTGTATAGATTACCATATCGGGGATCAATCAAAAATGAGTGGACGGTTAGTAACACCAAGGTACACAAAGGATTAGTGATGGAGATAATGTAAAGTATCCAAAGGGATATTTCTGCATAAAAGGAATCATAATGAGGGCTTTAAGTTGGTAGAAATGATCAAGCAGTACTTCCTCACGATTCCGATCCAGAGTATGCTTCTATCCATTGATTAAAGAAATGACTGTCAGGAACGAAGTAATTCTTTATTTTTTAGAATCCCTTTGAGAAAGAAGAACAGGAAGGAAGGAAATGGAATGCAATAGGAATAGAAAAATGGAATAATAAGAGATCTTTGTTTATTCTTTCTTTACGCCATCCTATATTATATTCATACAGATAGAATCCTTATCATGATTCATCAACTATGACTCATGAACTAGTGTCTGATTATTTTTCTTTCGTACAAAAGTTGAAACATCTATTGATACAACGAGTATTTTATTGAAGGATTGAATTATTACTGAACAAAGAGAAATTGTAATTTTCATTATAAAAGGATGAGATCAATTCGGAAGCACTTTTGATTTGTTATTATAGCAGACAGAATTCCATTGGTCTAATTCGGGACTATCCGGTGCATCTTTACTCTATCTACACTACCTACAAACATGCCGAGGTAATAATGAAATGAACCGGTCCTTAGATTTATTTGTGGCCATCGAGGAGCCGTATGAAGCGGAGGTCTCATGTGCGGTTCTGGAATAGTGATGGGAACAGTAATGTTATCATCGACTATGATTATCTAACAGTTCAAGTACAGTTGATATAGTTGAGGCACAGTCAAAATATGGATTTTGGGGGTGGAATCTGTGGCGTCAACCTATAGGGTTTATAGTTTTTCTAATTTCTTCCCTAGCAGAATGTGAGAGATTACCCTTTGATTTACCAGAAGCAGAGGAGGAATTAGTAGCAGGTTATCAAACCGAATATTCAGGTATCAAATTTGGTTTATTTTACGTTGCTTCTTATCTAAATCTACTAGTTTCTTCATTATTTGTAACGGTTCTTTACTTGGGTGGGTGGAATCTTCCTATTCCGTACATATTCATTCCTGAACCTTTCGGAATAAATAAGACGGACGGAGTCTTTGGAACGACAATTGATATCCTTATTACATTAGCTAAATCCTATTTGTTCCTGTTCGTTCCTATCATAACAAGATGGACTTTACCTAGGATGAGAATGGACCAACTATTAAATCTTGGATGGAAATTTCTTTTACCTATTTCTCTAGGTAATCTATTATTAATAACTTCTTTCCAACTCGTTTCGTTGTAACAGACATATTCTCGATTCATAACCTCTCTCGAGCAAGAGAAAGAAACATCAAATTATTCATGGATATCCACGATATGTTCCCTATGGTAACTGGGTTCATGAATTATGGTCAACAAACGGTACGAGCCGCAAGGTACATTGGTCAAAGTTTCATGATTACTTTATCTCACGCGAATCGTTTACCTGTAACTATTCAATATCCTTATGAAAAATCGATCACATCAGAGCGTTTTCGTGGTAGAATCCACTTTGAATTTGATAAATGCATTGCTTGTGAAGTATGTGTTCGGGTATGCCCCATAGATTTACCCGTTGTTCATTGGAGATTGGAAACAGATATTAGAAAGAAACGATTGCTTAATTATAGTATTGATTTCGGAATCTGTATATTTTGTGGGAACTGTGTCGAGTATTGTCCAACAAACTGTTTATCAATGACTGAAGAATATGAACTTTCTGCTTATAATCGTCACGAATTGAATTATAATCAAATTGCTTTGGGTCGGTTACCGATGTCAGTAATTGAAGATTACACAATTCGAACAACTAGGAATTCTACTCAAATAAAAATAGCCATGGATAAACCTCTTAATGCAAGAACGGTTACAAATTTCTAAGATTCTGTTTTCATCTAAAGGAGCGAAGCTTATTTCATTTTGTTCAGTTAATAACTACAAATCATAACTATTGATTGGTGAGAATCACACCTTGATTTGGATTTCGAATAGATTCATATATCTGTGATGATTTCCAAATACATAATTTTGAACTACTCTTTCGGATACATTCGGATACAGTAGTGGGATTGGTCCAATAACGGTATCTATCTCAATCCACATCACATTCATTAGGATTCAATTAGCAACGTATCATATACAAGAAAAAAAGCTAAGGTAACCTCTTTTTTCTTGGCCCAGTCAGTAAGTTTAGGAAATATTTTGACTTATTTTATCTCTTATTTTACACATAATGGATTTACCTGGACCAATACATGATATTCTTTTAGTATTTCTAGGATTAGGTCTTATATTGGGAGGTCTGGGAGTGGTATTACTTACCAATCCAATTTATTCTGCCTTTTCGTTGGGATTGGTTCTTGTTTGTATATCCTTATTTCATATTCCATCTAACTCCTATTTTGTAGCTGCTGCACAGCTCCTTATTTATGTGGGAGCGGTAAATGTTTTAATCGTATTTGCTGTGATGTTCATGAATGGTTCAGAATATTCCAACGATTTCCATCTTTGGACCGTTGGAGATGGAGTCACCTCATTGGTTTGTACAAGTATTCTTTTTTCACTAATTACTACTATTTGGAATACGTCATGGTACGGGATTATTTGGACTACAAGATCAAACCAGATTATAGAGCAGGACCTAACAAGTAACGTTCAACAAATTGGTATTCGTTTAGCAACTGATTTTTATCTTCCATTTGAACTCATTTCTATAATTCTTTTAGCTGCTTTGATAGGTGCAATTGCTATGGCTCGTCAGTAATAGAATAAGTAATAAATACTTCGAATTAGAAATACAAAATTAAAGAAAATAAAGTCTTGCTTTGTTCTATATTATTATTATCACATCAATTTTCCTTCAGTTACATTTTAATATTCTATTATTCCTAAATTCTATTCTAAATTGAAGGGGTTTTATTTTAGTTCGATCTATTACTAATTAATACCTTTCTTTGTTACGTACTTGTTCTATTCTAGTCAATCAAATCAGGGAAATTGTTGTTCATATTGAAATAAATCAAGATTGATGAGGAGTTGGTCAATGATGACCGAGTATGTACTTATTTTGAGTGCCTATTTATTTTCGATCGGTATTTATGGACTGATCACAAGCCGAAACATGGTTAGAGCACTTATGTGTCTTGAGCTTATACTGAATGCGGTTAATATGAATCTCGTAACGTTTTCTGATTTATTTGATAGTCGCCAATTAAAAGGAGATATTTTCTCGATTTTTGTTATAGCTATTGCAGCCGCTGAAGCAGCTATTGGGCCGGCTATTGTTTCATCGATCCATCGTAACCGAAAATCAACTCGTATCAATCAATCAAATTTGTTGAATAAATAGTCGTAATGATATAAATAAAGTATATCTATCTAATAATATATTCACCAATTTAGAACTGGCGTGTATAACTCGTATGACCGTGTTTGCTGAAACGTAAGAAATCAAAGTATCTTGGCCTTCTCTCATGAACAGATCCAGAAGAAAATTGATTATCAAAAAAAATTCTGGTAAACCACTGATTCGTCTGGTGTCTAAAATATATAATTCAATTACTACTGATTTATGATTTAACCAGATCGAAAATTGATAACGTTTCAAAAATTTATAGATCCAATGTCACATTCAGTAAAGATTTATGATACATGTATAGGGTGTACTCAATGTGTACGAGCCTGCCCCACAGATGTATTGGAAATGATACCTTGGGACGGATGTAAAGCTAAGCAAATTGCTTCTGCTCCAAGAACAGAGGACTGTGTGGGTTGTAAGAGATGTGAATCTGCTTGTCCAACGGATTTCTTGAGTGTTCGGGTTTATTTATGGCATGAGACAACCCGAAGCATGGGTCTAGCTTATTGATACGTTCCAGAAAATTTCACTTGAATACATTTGATTCCTCTTTACCGACAAAAACCCGTACTCGAGAAAAATAAAAATAGACTATTTCGAGCGCGGGTTTTTCTGGTCAAAGTCTATCTTGTCTTTACCACGAGTTATTTTCCTTGGTTAACAGTAATTGTTGTTTTACCGATATCCGCGGGTTCATCAATTTTCTTTGTCCCTTATAGAGGGAATAAAAATAAGGTGATTCGATGGTATACTATTTGTATATGCTTATTAGAAATCCTTCTAACGACCTACGCATTCTGTTATCATTTCCAATCGGACGATCCATTAATCCAATTGGAGGAGGCTTATAAATGGATACATATTTTTGATTTTCATTGGAGACCGGGAATCGATGGACTTTCCATAGGACCTATTTTACTGACGGGATTCATCACTACTTTAGCCACTTTAGCGGCTCGGCCAGTTACTAGAGATTCGCGATTGTTCCATTTCCTGATGTTAGCAATGTACAGTGGTCAAGTAGGATCATTTTCTTCTAGAGACCTTTTACTTTTTTTCCTCATGTGGGAGTTAGAATTAATTCCTGTTTACCTACTTCTATCCATGTGGGGGGGGAAAAAACGTATGTACTCGGCTACAAAGTTTATTTTGTACACAGCGGGGGGTTCCATTTTTCTCTTAATGGGAGTTTCGGGCATGGGTTTATATGGCTCCAATGAACCAACATTAAATTTTGAAACATTAGCTAATCAATCGTATCCTTTGGGATTGGAAATAATATTCTATTTTGGCTTCCTTATTGCTTATGCTGTCAAATCGCCGATTATACCCCTACATACATGGTTACCAGATACCCATGGAGAAGCACATTACAGTACATGTATGCTTCTAGCCGGAATCTTATTAAAAATGGGAGCATACGGATTAGTTCGGATCAATATGGAATTATTACCCCATGCTCATTCTATATTTTCTCCCTGGTTGGTCATAGTGGGAGCAATTCAAATAATCTATGCAGCTTCAACTTCTTTCGGTCAACGCAATTTCAAAAAGAGAATAGCCTATTCCTCTGTATCTCATATGGGTTTCACACTTATAGGGATTGGTTCCATAACTGATACGGGACTTAATGGGGCCATTTTACAAATAATCTCTCATGGATTTATTGGTGCTGCACTTTTTTTCTTGGCAGGAACAAGTTACGATAGAATACGTCTTGTTTATCTCGACGAAATGGGAGGAATAGCTATCCCAATGCCAAAAATATTTACCATGTTCAGTAGCTTCTCGATGGCTTCTCTTGCATTGCCGGGAATGAGTGGTTTTGTTGCGGAATTGGTAGTATTTTTTGGAATAATTACCAGCTCGAAATATCTTTTAATGCCAAAAATAGTAATTTCTTTTGTAATGGCAATTGGAATGATATTAACTCCTATTTATTCATTATCTATGTTACGTCGGATGTTCTATGGATATAAGCTATTCAACGTCCCAGACTTTTATTTTTTGGATTCTGGACCACGAGAACTATTTGTTTCGATCTGTATCTTTCTACCTGTAGTAGGGATTGGTATTTATCCCGATTTCGTTCTCTCCCTATCAGTTGATAGGGTAGAGGCTATTCTATCTAATTATTTTCATAAATAGTTTTGTTTTCATCATTCATCAATAAGACATAAAGTCAAAGAATCCTGTGATTTAAAGTTAACTGCACAATGAAAAAAAAATGAATTGGAATTAGAGACATCTGGAGTTTTTGAGAACCACTTGAATCAAGTAGTGATTCAAATGGTTCTCAAAAACTCGCACAAAGTTTCTTATATTCTATACGGGACGGCGTTCTTATGTATTCTTCAGGCCCTTTCCTTAATTGGGTGTCCTTAATTAGATGTTAATGCGAATGAACCATAACTATGTAGTCCTATTCCTAATAGATTGACCCCAAAATAGCATATCCAAATTATAAGAAATCCCATAGAAGCCACAATTGCCGGACCTACATCTTGAAATCTCTGATTTGTTCTAGTATGTAAATAAATTGCGAATATGGTCCAAGTAATAAATGCCCAAGTTTCCTTGGGGTCCCAATTCCAATAAGACCCCCATGCCTCATTAGCCCATACTGCTCCCGAAAGAATACCTATGGTTGAAAAAGTAAACCCTAGACTAATGATACGATAACTACAATGATCCAATCGCTGAGTCAATTGATACCTGTGATAATTTCTAAATGAAAAAAAAGATGTTTTTTTTAAAACACTTCTTTTTCTTTTTTCATTGAAGTAGCGTATCTCGCCAAAGGGAAATGACCCAATTAAGAAATGATTGTTTTTACCAGGAATACCTAAGGTTTTTCGAAATGTAATGACTAAAAGAGCTACTGATAATAACGATCCACATAAAAGAGATGCATAACCCAATAACATCATACTTACGTGCATCATTAACCACTGGGATTGTAGAGCGGGTACTAATATTGCAGATTGATGCATTTCAGTTAAAAGACCTGAAGTGGCAAAGCCTTGGGTAAAAATAGCACTTGGCGCGGTTATTGCGCTTAAAGAATTTTTATGGTTCCTAAAATATGGAACCATATGAATAATAGAGAAACTCCATGAAAGGAACATCAAGGATTCGTATAAATCACTTAACGGAAAATGCCTAGAATAAATCCAACGAGTAACTAATAATCCTGTTATACAGAAAAAAGTAGCCATCATGCCTTTTTCTGACGAATCACATAGTCCTACGGTATCATGGACTAATAAGTTCAGCAAATGAATCGTAATGACAATTGAAATGATAGAAAAAGAGATATGAGTTAAGATATGTTCTAAAGTTGAAAATATCATAAAAAAAATCGTTTTGTTATAAAAAGGAGAATTTCTCCCCCATTACAGAATGAAAATCAGGAATTGAATTCATTATAGGATCTATTGTGCCTTTTTGAGAGGATGCCGCCACTCGGACTCGAACCGAGATGCTCTAGCACTGCTTCCTAAGAGCAGCGTGTCTACCGATTTCACCATGGCGGCTTGATTGAAACAATCATAGTCGATATGATGTTCAATCGTCGAGATTGAAGGATTTAATCCAATATATTTTAAGAAACGATCGATGAATAAAGACTCGTTCAAATAAATATTTAAACGTTCAATAATCCTTAGTATCGTGGTAGAGTGTCGTTTTAAACGGCGGGCTTTCCCGTAGTATAAGTTCTTCTGGAACAGTTGAAACTAGATAGTTGTGCCCTCAACCGAAGAACTAAGAATTTTCTTTTTTTTTTTGATGATTCATTTCTCATTTATTTTATCTGATTTAATGGATCCGAAATGAAAAAGATTCATTTTTCAATGAACAAAAGAAAATAATATTTTTTATGTATCACAATTTAATCACTACATCCAAGCGATTTCTATAAATATTTGGATAGTTTGGTATCAAAACTTCTTAATGATCGGGATCCTCATTGTATACATAACATAATTCGTGCGAGGATTTACCAAACCAGTTAGGTATTGGGCAGGTCATATAATAAACAAAAGAGTTTCCGTCTTTAGCAAAATTAGACTATATTTACTTTGAGCTCAGAAGAACTTAGAAAGTTTCGAAAATATATATATATAAACATAGATATTAATAGAAAAAATACATCTAGATAGTAGATCTATAAATATGATATATCGATTGATCGATCTTTCATTTCAAACATAGGATAGATAGGATCTATTTTACTTTACGTAAGATTGATTCATTCTTCGTACATAAATATCGATCTAAATGGAATCCTGGCAGTTTTTTTTTTCGTTTGTTGATCCGTTCAAAACAAGAGGGGGTCTATGTAGATATGTAGTGATTTGGAAAGTTACAAAGCAAAGTTTTAAAATGTATATTTTAATCAATTCGTTTCAACAACCCGTTAATTTTTACAATAGATCTTATATCTGTTTCGCTATGGAACAAAAAGGGAGGGGGTTAGAACCCCCTTCATACTTATATTTGTATTTGTTTCAGATTTTCTACAATAATGATCTATAACCATTAGAGATACATAATCCAATAAACTCTTTCCTAAAAAAAGGGGGTTTTTATTGTTAAAAGTAAATCGATGGGGAAAGTTACAATCCCCATCTCGCGAATTATAAAAATCTACTATAAGAAAAGAAAACAATCATATAAAAAAAATTTATCAAAATAATAAAACCTTCTATTTTTGAACTACTTCTTGTTTGAAAAAAAAAAAAAGAATAGTAGACAGAATAATTCTTATTCTACATACCACAACAGGCAGTTCTATCTTATATTGTGATGAGTTCAAAACATTCGTTTTAGTTAATAGTCATTATTCATTTGATTTATAAATCATCCAATTCAATTCATCTAGTCATGTCGATTCAGATTATTCCAAGGCTTTATTACTTGTTTGTCGCACAAAAAAACTCTTTGAATGTCCGGTAGAAATCGATTTAGCTAAAGACAAAGCTTTTGACGCGGCCCGATATCCCTTTCTCTTCCAAATATTTCTACGAATATGCTTTTTTGACACAGAAGTACGTTTCTTTGGAACCGCCATTTTAAAAAAGAGGTTACTCATTTTGATAGTTGGATGTGAAAGACATGTATTGTTCAAAATGGGGTTGTTCTTTCCATTCATTATCTATATTTATTCCATAGCCGATACTTACTTCACAACATACAAAAATATGGATACACGAGCATCGCATAGAGTATTACTAGGGATAAAAAAGGTGTGATTTTCAAAGGAATTTTTTTTGCATCTCTATTCTATACAATGTCCGAAAAAAAGAATAATTCGTACTGATTTGATTGGTACCTTCATATCTTCATTCGATCCATGTCTATATGGGGTCTATTACTATAGAAATTAACTTGATTGCTGTTGATAAGAATAAAAAAAGTTCCAATTCATATCCATATCTCATTTTATTTATAGACTGTCGTCTTACATTTAATAAATCGAAAGCTTAAGAACCTTTACTTAATTTAAGAAAACAATAATCAATGTAATAGTTTTTTTGATTAATTGATCAAGTTTGAAGATAGAGTAGCCATAATTGAAATGCAAATCAAGTAGTTAATCTGTTAAACAATACATTACTTACTAAAATAAAGGTAATTAAAAAGTAATTAGTAAGGTAATTTGAGTAATCTCTTTTTTTAGTTCTATACGAGGTCACAAGTATCATAACATATAATTTACCAAAAATAGAAGTTTGTTTTATTCCACTAGAAGCCAATCAATCGGTTCCACAATGAATTAGCTAATACCTCTGAATAAACTAACTAAAAAACTAGGTCTTATTTTCTTTTCTTGGGCCGAGTTATTGACCGATCCTATAATCCATATCAGAATCCATTTTTTATTTTGATTTTTGGTGTCATTCTTTTACTTACTATATTGATATAAATATGGATATAAATCGCCGGACTAGGGAATGATTGAAAATCTCATATTATTTCTCTTACTAAATATCTTATAACTAGACAGTTTTGAGTTCTTTTATATCTTTATTTTTTATTGATTATTGTTCCTTCCGAAAAGGGGGCTGGTGAATCGGAAACAATTACTAAGAATAAGAAAAAAAGAAAGTTT